TTAATTTAATTAAATATTAAATAATATGAGACTCGAAATGAAAGTAACCTTCTCGCATACATTCCCCATTACGTTGTCGGAACAAAAATATTGCATGTATCAATATGGATGGAAATATTTAGTACATGAAATAGCGATTTGCTAGATATATAAATAGATATATGATATATAAGATATAACTAATAAAACGGGTCTTGTGTTCTGGAATTGGAATCAAAGAAAGATATTTAAAATGGCTCGTATGTTGTGACTTGGAATAAATGTTTCCCGGTAAAGGAAGGGAATAGTAATTTATTCATTCCTAATTTATTCCTATAGAACGTCTAGGAACAAGAAGATTAAATCGGATATATCGACAGATTCCCGCGTAGTCCAAAGAAAAAAAAGATCCAATTTCATCTCTATCGAATTTTAATATCAGAATAGTGAATATAATTATGATGCAATGGGTTAGGTCCACTTACTTTTTATTTTGTTGATTTCTAATCAATTTAATTGGAATAATGGAAAATAGGAAAGAAATAGTAATATTTGAAGATTTAACGAGACGACTTATCCTTACATTCATTATAATATTTAATATAATATTTATAATAATTATATTATTTATTTAATAATTAATAATATATTTAATTTATTAAAATAGCAAATTTATAACCATACTATAATTAATTATAATGTTATAATTTTGATTATATATTAAAATATTAAATTATACGGTTTGTTACTTTTTTTTTTATTACTTTATTACAAAGATCAACAATATCTTTATTCGCACTTCAAATATGAATACTACTGCCGGAGTTTTATGATTTATGAAAAAATCAAAGCCCCTTATCGGATTTGAACCGATGACTTACGCCTTACCATGGCGTTACTCTACCACTGAGTTAAAAGGGCTTGTTTGATCCAATTCCTGAATAAAGACACTATGAGTTTAGTATATATACTTATTATAATAGATGTACATAGATATATCTTATAATAAGTATAAGGGTTCATTCAGGAATGAAAAATTTTCTTTATCCAGTAAACTTTATCCAGTAAAATAAAAGTAAATTAAATAATTTAATATAATTTAATATAGAGTATATAATATAGGTAAAATAAAACGGTTTATTGATATTGGATTTGATAAATATCAATACAATGAATTGTTTCAAGACTATCCTAATTGACATCATAACTAAATTCATTTGAGTGATACATGTATCCACTAATTTAACATAGATCCAAGATATTTCATTGAATCATTGATAAAGAGATTCGGATAAAGAGATTCGGCGGGGCCTTTGAACAAAACTTTTATCGAAAAAAAATTGTATAGAAAGAATCGTGAAAGACGGAAAGATCCTTCGTATCGAGTCATACCATTCCATTATATTGACAATTTTAAAAAACTATTCATACTATGAACATAGTATGATGGCGGTCGTGCAAGTCTGCCCCCATCGTCTAGCGGTTCAGGACATCTCTCTTTCAAGGAGGCAGCGGGGATTCGACTTCCCCTGGGGGTAGGGTACTACGAAAGGAAGTTGATCGTGGATTATCAATAAGCCTGGAATTGATTCTTCCTGGGTCGATGCCCGAGCGGTTAATGGGGACGGACTGTAAATTCGTTGGCAATATGTCTACGCTGGTTCAAATCCAGCTCGGCCCAATAATTTGCCGATCCGCCATGAAATGATATAATATAACCCATTTGTTGCTCTCCAGAAATGCCCGATCCCCCAATCCCAATACGGAAGAAATCCATTTTATGATATATCTATACCACTATTTATTTACTCTCTTTTTACAAGAAATTCTGATCTTGCTAATGATCTAGATTCATATCAGGATCCGTAACTATAAAGTAAAGTTTAAGGAAAAGAGTAAATAAAAAAAAAACTTTTTTGATTGAACGAGTGATTATCCAATTGATTTGGCAATAACGAAAGGATTACTAGTAATACCGGCTGCTCTCACTAAAGTACATATACATATGGGTATCGATATATCACACTCGCAGCTCTGTTACAACACGCCAATTCTAATCGAAATTGAAAGGGTTAGAATGAAATCATAAAAATATGTATACTTTATTTTATTATGGTATTTACTTGGGATTGTAGTTCAATTGGTCAGAGCACCGCCCTGTCAAGGCGGAAGCTGCGGGTTCGAGCCCCGTCAGTCCCGACGAATCCAAATCCAATAAAAAACTATATCAATTCATCTCTCTATTTTTTGTGAAAAGAAGTCCAAATAACATAATTTCATTCCCAACAGTGATCCCTCTTCTTTTTTTCTTTTTCGTTTCACATTTATCATCAACCAAATGGGGGAATTTCCATTTCTTCGACTAGTACCGATTCGATTGATGGGAGAGAGGCATATGTGGATTAGTACAATTATTATATTATTAGCATCAGATTCAGGATTCCACGGGATACCGTACTGTACTGGGTCTGGCTTTTTCAATTACTCCCGATCTGTGAAATATGAAATAGAGTAGAGTATTGTATGTTTCCCGGGAGTACATACATAAATGGAATTTGTACAATATAAAAAAAATTGAACATAGTTACTGTGTTGTGTATAGAATAGTATAGAATACTTTTTTTTTAAGATTAAAATAAAAGTATATCCTTTTCGGGCCCTATTTTGTGTAACCTCAATTTCAAATTTTACTAATTTGAAATAATCTATCTCATTCAAATTTCGCATTGAGCTTTTGATATATGCGTCCCATTACTAATCCAATGAAAGAGGATATTCAAAAAATAAAGATCAAACAAGGATCACTTTTTTATTAGCGAGGTAATGAATTTTTTTTTATAAGGGTTTTTCCTTGAAAGAACAAACTTTTTAAATTTATATATAAATATATAAAAAAATAGTTAATTTGATGGAATATTCGATTTTTTTATACCGGAATTTGTACTCGTCTTTATCATACTTCTTTTGTTTTCCAAGAAGATTGGATCATTAAAAAAAGGAGTTTATAACTTAGCTCCTTCCTTTTTTTCATTGAGCTTCTATTGTTTGTTGGGGTTTGTTTAGACCCAATGGTAAGTGGAAAGGCGGTTAGATGATACTTCATCAGATGATTGTACAAAGAGGGCGGTAGGTTATAGAAAAGAAAGAATGGAAAAGAATGATAAATAAATAAAGGAATTATTGATTGTATCGGGAATCCAATTTTGAGTTCAGTATGGATAAAAGATCGTCCTATGTTATACTATTCAATTCTTGACGATGAATCGATTTGATAGCTCCGATATTGTTATTCATGATATTGATCCGATTCGATATCATCGAGATGTAATGCATCCCATTGAATTTACAGGCGAAAGATTTATTATCTCTATGGGATTAACTCCCGAGTTATTGCGAATTAAAGAAAAATTAAACAATGAGATTATGGAAGTAAATATTCTCGCATTTATTGCTACTGCACTGTTTATTCTAGTTCCTACTGCTTTTTTACTTATAATATACGTAAAAACAGTCAGCCAAGGTGATTAATTTGAATTAAACTTGATTTTTTATTTCTTATCAATAATTGCAGAGAAGAAAAGGATAAAAATTTCGCGTCTTAAATGAAATGGGCAGACTAGAATCAGTCGTATTCTATGAGATACGATAGTATGGTAGAAAGATTCAGATATTTCTTTCTACCATACTATCTAGTATTGTTATTGTAGTGTATAAAGTTGTATTGTAATGCGGGTTAATTTAATATAGATTAATATAGATCAATCTACAATAGTATCATCATATTCCTTTTCTATATATATAGAAATCGATTAAATTACGTATATATAATATATATAGTGATAATGTATATTATATAGTATCCCAATTCTATTTCTTTGCTTTATCTATTTGTATTTAATTTGTGTTGATTTGAATTAAATTAATTTGAAATAATCGAAAGCTACTTTTACGATTAGAATTCCTAGATTTCTGATTATTTTCAATATGAATCCCGATCGAAAGAATCAATGACTTCTTCGATGGGTATAATAAAATAATCTTTTAGTTAGCATTCCGACGAAGAAGTCATTGATTGAGGAGTTGACAAATGATCCATGGGAACTTCTTCGGATTTCGAAAAAGATTAGTAAAACCCGTCGACTTTTAACATTTGAACCATGATATGAAATGGGTTCAATAAAACAAGCAAAACATAAATAAAATTTCTAAAATAGTAAAACTAAAACAAGCGGCGCAATATGTGACTCGCCCAAGACAATATTTTAGGATGTGCAGTATCTCGTTGGACAACTACTATGTTGTTTCCCAATGTGTATCCACGTAATGGAATAACCGAATTGTTTTCTCTTTGATCTTTGAACAGTAAAGAGGTAAACAAAATAAAAAAAAGTTCCGTTCTTCCTCATGGTCCATATCTAACTTTGGTAAGAGTCAGTTCATCGAAATAGAAAATTTATGAAGAATTCAGTTGGAATAAATTTCCTACCATTTGTATTCCTTTTACTTTTTTTACTTTCAAAATACGAACACGGAAATAATTGAAATATTTCTTTGATTGAAAGATTATTCTTCATATATATTTATTATTCATAGAATACATTACTCAACTAAAATCCAAGAGAATTTCGAAATGAAGATATTTTTCATTTCTATTTCAATTTAAAAATAAAATTTTAAATTGAAATAGTGAAATTTTAAATAAAAAAAAACTTTGCCGAACGATCTATAAAAAAAAAGTGATACTGTTTAGTTCCTAAACTCAATTAGTAGTACTTCTAGAGTCCACTCCTTCCCCATACTACTAGTGAAAGGGAAAACGTAAAGACTACCATTAAAGCAGCCCAAGCGAGATTTACTATATCCATGTGAATTATGTCCTCTATCTCTATGAAGGAATTATTCAATTATTGTTCACTAATAAATAATAGGGGAATCACTGGCGCAGAGTCAAAAAGTTATTCTGACCCAACACCGTTGATGAAACAATCCAATAAATCCAATTATAACAAGTTCTTATACGA